CATTCATGTATCATAGACATGGATATAGGAAGATTTTCATTCTTTGCTCATTTTTTTTCGCTATTTTCCGTATTACCTAAAAAATGAGGAATAGAGAATCCATATCAAAAAGTTGAAATTGAAATAATGGTATCCATTTTATTTGAAACATTGCGATGAGTAATATTGATGAATTTGATAAAGGTTCGGAAAGAGAGGGATTCGAACCCTCGGTAAACAAAAAGCTTACATAGCAGTTCCAATGCTACGCCTTGAACCACTCGGCCATCCCTCCTATATAATGATGCCCAGAGACCAGGTTAATAGTGAATCATTCATATTCTATTTTGGTAGTTCCATAAAACCAATTCGAACTAGAAAAATAGAAAAAAAAACTCCTACGAAGCCATAGGATAAACAAATTTGATTAATGAGTCTGTTTTTACGTTATTTTGTACTGTATTGTACAATTTCTTTGTTTGTGGGATTATTTTTTTGATTTCTCACGCGATAAATAATGAAATTATAGAATGGATTTCCACCTATGCCTAGATCTCGAATAAATGAAAATTTTATTGATAAGACCTTTTCAATTGTAGCCAATATCTTATTACGAATAATTCCGACAACTTCAGGAGAAAAAAAGGCATTCACTTATTACAGAGATGGTGCGATTTGATTATTTTTTTTTTTCAATTTTTACCGAAATCCGTAAAAATTGAAAAAAAAAACCTACGCTTACTGAAGGTGAAATTTGTAAATAAAACAATTAATTCCTTCTGTCGTGTATCCCCGATTAACGCAGCCTCATATGCTTCAATTTTAGGTTTATAGTATTAAGCGAAAGGTTATACCTATACTATACTTATGGGGTTAGGTCAACCCTACTCTACTAGTACCAATAGGCGGCATGGGGGAAGAAGCACTACGCTTAGGAATCAACAACACGAGAACTTTGTAAAATAAAAATATCCTTCCTTGTGTTATCGGGATCGAGACTAACAAGAATGGTTGGGACAATAAATATCCATCTCGTTCGTATTTTGGATACCCGTATAACCATCGAAGATTGTTGAAGTGATTAATTCCGGGAAATTAAGCAGCGTTGAGGACAAAGAAATTGTTGGAATTACTGTTTTTTATCCAGTACCAACATATTTGATGTTAAGAAAAAATATTTTACAGGAAGGTTGGCTAGAGATTTGTTGTAAAAACACTAGCCCTGCTCAGTTGATAATGAGAATAATGCAATCTTTTTTGATTCTATGTATTTTTTTATCATTATACACATAAGGGAGGAGCCGTATGAGATGAAAATCTCACGTACGGTTCTGGAACGGAGATTCTTTGAACTGAATGACGACCGTAACGGATGTCGGCTCAATCTGAAGGAAATTATGCGGAAGCTTTACAGAATTATTATGAGGCTATGCGACTAGAAATTGATCCCTATGATCGAAGTTATATACTTTATAACATAGGCCTTATCCACACGAGTAACGGAGAACATACGAAAGCTTTGGAATATTATTTTCGGGCACTCGAACGAAACCCTTTTTTACCCCAAGCTTTTAATAATATGGCCGTGATCTGTCATTACGTGCGATTATCTCCACTATAGAAAGAAAAAAGAAAAGAACGAGCAAATCTACTAATCTAATAAATACTCGAAAAATAGGCTTTCTACATATATATATCGTGCAAAACAACGATTTTTATCAGCTGTAGCAAAGAAAGAAACTTCATAGAAGTCAAAATATGAAGAAATAGATATGCCTAGATACTTTTTTTTCTATGGATAAAAGATCTAATTGATAGAGGAAGCACCGTAAGGATCAATTAACAAGGTTTTGAACCGATACAATAAGAACTGCTTATTTATATCATGATAGAAAAGTTAGGAATCTACTTATGTAATAAAGTCGATCCCCTGAGGTTTTGAGCAGCGGTGTAGTATCAGATCCCAAAGATAGTAAGTCTTTTCTTTCTTATAAAGAAAAGTCTTTTTCAAAGATTCTATAAAAATGAATATGATATTATAGGAAAGTATATGATATATGAAATTGAGATAGTTACCTTTCAGAAAATTATAATGAGAGTATTAATGCTGCTACTTTATTCATTCTTCTGAAGGTAGGAGAAAAGATAAAACTAAAAAAAAATGAAATTATTAGTCAAAATTCAAGTTTGAAACTCATGTAATTAACTTCTTTTTTTTTTCTTTTGATTAACTCCCCATAATGGAACACCAAAAGAATTGACTGCTGAGCCGTATGAGTCAGGAAACTCTCAAGTACGGTTCTAAGGGAAGGAATTTACTAACCTATTCCGACCGCGGAGAACAGGCCATTCGCCAGGGAGACTCTGAAATTGCGGAGTATTGGTTTAATCAAGCCGCTGAATATTGGAAACAAGCTATAGCCCTTACCCCTGGTAATTATATTGAAGCACAGAATTGGTTGAAGATCACAGGGCGTTTTGAATAAGAACACTCTGTTTTTTTTCTACTTTCATATTCGTA